CGTCGAATAGATTGTGGCACCGTCCGTGGTATTTCTGTGAGTCCTGGGAATGGTATGGTGCCAGAAAGGATTTTTATCCAAACATTGATTGGTCGTGTACTAGCCGATGATATATATATGGGCACGCGCTGTATTGCCACTAGAAATCAAGACGTTGGGATTGGACTTGTAAATCGATTCATAACCTTTCGAGCACAACCAATAGCTATTCGAACCCCCTTTACTTGTAGGAGTGCATCTTGGATCTGTCGATTATGTTATGGACGGAGTCCTACTCATGGCGACCTGGTTGAATTGGGAGAAGCTGTAGGTATTATTGCAGGCCAATCGATTGGAGAACCGGGTACTCAATTAACATTAAGAACTTTTCATACCGGCGGAGTATTCACGGGGGGTACTGCGGAACATGTGCGAGCCCCTTCTAATGGAAAAATCAAATTCAAGGAGAATTTAGTTCATCCGACACGTACACGCCATGGACATCCCGCCTTTCTCTGTTCCATAAACTTGTATGTAACTATTGAAAGTGAAGATATTCGACATAATGTAAATATTCCACCCCAAAGTTTTCTTTTAGTTCAAAACGATCAATATGTAGAATCAGAACAAGTGATTGCTGAGATTCGCGCAGGAACATCTACTTTGAATTTTAAAGAGAAAGTTCGAAAACATATTTATTCTGACTCAGACGGAGAAATGCACTGGAGCACCGATGTGTATCATGCACCCGAATTTACATATGGAAATGTTCATCTATTACCAAAAACAAGTCATTTATGGATATTATTAGGAGAGCCGCGCAGATCCAGTCTAGTTTCACTTTCGATCCACAAGGATCAAGATCAAATGAGTGCGCATTCTCGTTCTGTCAAGAGAAAATCTACTTCTAACCTCTCAGGAACGAATGATCCGTCGAGAGGAAAATTCTTTACTTCGCATTTTTCGGATAAAAAAGAAGATAGGATTCCTGATTATTCAAACCTTAGTCGAATTATAAGTACCGGTCGTTGTAATCTCGTAGATCCGACCATTCTCTACCAGAATTTTGATTTATTCTCAAAGAGGCGAAGAAATAGATTCATCATTCCACTCCAATCGATTCAAAAACGCGAGAACGAATTAACACCTCCCTCGGATATCTTGATTGAAATCCCCATCAATGGCGTTTTCCGTAGAAATAGTATTCTTGCTTATTTGGACGATCCTCGATACAGAAGAAAGAGTTCGGGCATTACTAAATATGGGACTCTAGAAATGCATTCAATCGTCAAAAAAGAGGATTTGATTGAGTATCGAGGAGGTAAGGAATTTAGGCCAAAATACCAAATGAAAGTAGATCGTTTTTTTTTCATTCCCGAGGAGGTGCATATATTAGCCGGATCTTCTTCCATAATGGTACAGAACAATAGTATCATTGGGGCGGATACACAAATTACTTTAAATATAAGAAGCCGGGTAGGCGGGTTGGTCCGAGTGGAGAGAAAAAAAAAAAGAATTGAACTTAAAATATTTTCTGGAGATATCCATTTTCCTGGAGAGATAGATAAGATATCCCGACATAGTGGCGTTTTGATACCACCGGGAGCAGGAAAACAAAATTACAAGGAATCCAAAAAATGGAAAAATTGGATCTATGTTCAACGGATCACACCTAGTAAGAAAAAGTATTTTGTTTTGGTTCGTCCTGTCGTCACATATGAAATAACGGACGGTATAACTTTAGGAAGACTTTTCCCCCCGGATCTGTTGCAGGAAAGGGATAATGTGAAACTTCGAGTTGTCAATTATATCCTTTATGGAAATGGTAAACCAATTCGGGAAATTTCTGATACAAATATTCAATTAGTTCGGACTTGTTTAGTATTGAATTGGGACCAAGATAAAAAAAGTTCTTCTAGTCAAGAAGCTCGTGTTTCTTTTGTTGAAATAAGGGCAAATGGTTTGATTCGACATTTCCTAAGAATCGACTTGCTGAAATCCACTATTTCATATATCGGAAAAAGGAATGACCCACCGGGCTCAGGATTGCTCCCGGATAATGGATCTGATTGCACCAATATAAATCCGTTTTCTTCCATTTATTCCAAAGTAAGAATTCAACAACCCCTTAATCAAAATCAAAGAACTATTCATACGTTGTTGAATAGAAATAAGGGATTCCAATCGTTGATAATTTTGTCATCATCCAATTGTTTTCGAATGGGTCCATTCAACGATGTAAAATATCACAATGTGATAAAAGAATCAATTCAAATTACAAAAGATCCTGTAATTCCAATTAAGAATTCGCCGGGGCCTTTAGGAACAGCCTTTCTAATTGCGAATGTTTATTCATTTTACCATTTAATAACTCATAATCAGATCTTGGTAAATAACTATTTTCAACTTGACAATTTAAAAGAGACTTTTCAAGTAATTAAATTTAAATATTATTTAATCGATGAAAATGAAAAAATTTATAACCTCCGTCCGTGCAGTAACATTATTTTCAATTTGAATT